TCCCATACGCAATCCTTTGTATAGACGTTGTGGCGGACGGACGCTAAGATGGAATAGGCCCGCTAATATGCCCAATGTTCCTGCTGCAATATGATGAGAGGCTATTCCTCCTGGAACAAAAGGATCAAAACCTTCCACGCCCCACGCTGGATTTACAGGTTGTACTTTTCCCGTTAGTCCATAAGGATCGGACACCCATATTCCGGGACCATACAAGCCTGTTACATGAAATGCACCAAAACCAAAGCAAGCCACCCCTGAGAGAAATAAATGAATTCCAAAGATCTTTGGCAAATCCAAAGAGGGTTTTCCTGTACGTTCATCACAAAATATTTCTAGATCCCAATACACCCAATGCCAGATAGCTGCCAAAAAGCATAAGCCAGAAAACACAATATGTGCTCCAGCTACACCTTCGTAACTCCAAATACCCGGATTCGTTACAGTCCCCCCTGTGATACTCCAACCGCCCCATGAATTGGTTATTCCTAAACGAGTCATGAAGGGTATAACGAACATACCCTGTCTCCACATTGGATCAAGAACAGGATCAGAAGGATCAAAAACCGCTAATTCATACAGAGCCATCGAACCGGCCCAACCAGCAACCAGAGCTGTATGCATTATATGAACAGAAAGCAACCGACCGGGATCATTCAATACAACGGTATGAACACGATACCAAGGCAAACCCATGGAAATACCCCTTATATCAAAGATAAATGGACACTACGTAACTTTATTGCATTGGAAAGGACTATAATATGACTATCCTATGGACCACTCTTGTTCAGTCGATTATTTCCGAACAAGGGTGTTCTATTCTGTTGGTAATAATGGAACAATTCTGTTCGTAGGAACAAAGAGAAGCAGATTTATTCTATACTCGATAAGTACCAATACGCAATGGGGGAGTTGATCCCATTTTCTATGAGCGAATGAGTCCATACTTATTTATCATTAGAAAGACCTATTCGTAATAATTTGAGTTTATTCATTCTGTCTTTCTTTATGAATTTTGAGAATCTATGGATAAAATAAATACGATAAAAACCAATATGAATATTATAAAGACAATAAAAAAAAATTGTTACGTTTCCACCTCAAAGTGAAATATAGTATTTAGTTCTTTCTTTCATTTAATGCCTATTGGTGTTCCAAAAGTTCCTTTCCGAAGTCCTGGAGAGGAAGATGCATCTTGGGTTGACGTATAGTGCGACTTGTCAGATATATTGGGTCATATGGTATTTCCCCGTTCTCTCCCCCGATCGAGATATCCCCCGTTTCGCCCAAGAAAGATAAATTGAATCATCAAAAATTTGGAGCGTGAAGTGCAATTAGATCCATTTTTGAGGGGATTCATATTACTATTATCAATTAGAATAATTCAATTAGAATAATTTATGGTTGGCTTGGTTGGACTAAAAAAATGAAGTATCCAGGCTCCGTTTAGAAAAAACCCAATTGGATTGGTACGATATCTATGATTGCTATTCATATTTTTTCTTTGTAAAGAGATCCTAATTGTCAAGCAAAGTTATCTCAACTCTAATAAATACTTGTATAAAATGAATTGAAAAAAAAAAAAAGAAATGGTAATGGAAGCATTTGTCCTATATGTACAAATCCAAATCGGGCGGATCTTTACCCGGAGTAGAGCATAAACCTAAAAAGATGAAACAGACCCATTCAGGAACAAGAAAATACCATCGCGGTTTGGATTCAATCTCGATGAAAGAATACATCAATGAGAAGTTAATTCGATAAGTTTAATGACCCTTTCTTATAACTTAGAATTTTCTAATGGAAAATCGAAAATATAAAAAAGCAGTCAAAACTCGTCTTTATTGAAAAATCGAAGAAAAGCCCTTTTATTAGAAGTAAGAAAGAACCTTTCTAGAAAAAAAGAAAGAGGACTGGAATCTATACATTGATTCACAATTTTTTGGAACCGTATGCATCAAAAGGCGCATGTACGGTTCCTAAGGGATACAATTTTACCCTAATCAACCGACTTTATCGAGAAAGATTACTTTTTTTAGGCCAAGGGATTAATAGCGAGATTTCGAATCAACTTATTGGTCTTATGGTATATCTCAGTATCGAGGATGAGACCAAAGAACTGTATTTGTTTATAAACTCTCCTGGGGGCTGGGTAATACCTGGGATCGCTATTTATGATACTATGCAATTTGTGCGACCAGATGTCCATACAGTATGCATGGGATTAGCCGCTTCAATGGGATCTTTTATCCTGGTCGGAGGAGAAATTACCAAACGTCTAGCATTCCCTCACGCTTGGCGCCAATGAGGTTTTTATTTGAGAGAAAAAAGAAGACTATGCCTTCGCCATATGAATACTAAGTAATAATAGCATGGCACTTCGAATTCGATATGATAAATTTTTGTATTGTTTTTTTTTTTCAAAACATTAGATTCTGTATCGAGAGAGTAGTATGAGATAAGGGGTATTTCCGATTTGCTCTTATCTATCGGGAGTTCAGTTCAGCGTCACAAACTTTTTTGTTTTCATGCCGGAGAGTTCTTAACAATATTTATGTTATGAAAGAGTACGAAAAAAAAAAAAAAGATTTTTTCCTTATTTGATCGGATTAAAAAGAAACTTTGGGATTGCTGAATCACAGACAAAAAAAGAAAAAATAAACATATAAAGCAACGGAGCCATCATAGTATTTTTTAACTCCTCCGAAAGGAAGGATGGCAATTTGATCATTTACCCATCTGAATCTGAGTCTAATAGATTCTATTTTTCTCTTTCTTCAATAGAAAGGAGGGGGGTCAATTTTCTTGTAGAGCCGTATGCACAAAAGATGCCTGTACGGTTGTTCAATTCTATCTTTTTTCTATTCTTTCTTTATCTTTCCTCTCTCTTTGCTTTATCATGCGAGATAGGGGAAGCTTTTATTTTGTTATATCATCAGGGTAATGATGCATCAACCTGCTAGTGGTTATTATGAGGCGCAAACAGGCGAATTTGTCCTGGAAGCGGAAGAACTGCTGAAACTGCGTGAAACCCTCACAAGGGTTTATGTACAAAGAACGGGCAAACCCTTATGGGTTGTATCCGAAGATATGGAAAGAGATGTTTTTATGTCAGCAACAGAAGCCCAAGCTTATGGAATTGTTGATCTTGTAGCGGTTGAATGAAAATAACATGGATTTCGCGCAAATCTGTGATTTGAGATTTTATCTTCGAATTGAATATTCTATTAAATAGAAGTAATTCATCATCATTCGGTTAGGATCAATCTAAACCAATCCATCATATTATGTATACGATTCAACATGCCAACTATTAAACAACTTATTAGAAATACAAGACAGCCAATCAGAAATGTCACGAAATCCCCCGCTCTTCGGGGGTGCCCTCAGCGTCGAGGAACATGTACTAGGGTGTATGTGCGACTCGTTTAGATCATGAGCTGGCACAAAAGCAAGAAAACGACTTTTACAGTATCAATGATCAGTACCGGTGAATGGGATAGGATGGAAAAAGAAACTCCATTCATTATTAAAAAAAAAAAAAAAAACTCTATCATATCCCTCTATTGTGTATGAAGTTTATGGTTTCCGTTGGTGTAAATCCAATCACCTGAATTTAAGATGATAAGAAATTCTCCATTGGTAACAAATGGTTATCCATTAAGCGGAGGAAATCTTATTTAAAAAGCATAAAACATAAAGATTAGGTAGGTTCCCAATCTGGCAAGAACGGACTAAGAGGGTCAGCTACCCAGCAAACTTTCATAATTAAATACCGTTACTGTATAGGTAGATCTGATTGTGAAAGACCTATTACTGGATAATTCATGGGTAGAGCCAAAGCGTGTGAACTATACAAGTTCCCAATAACATTAATTAGTTGATTAAATATTAAATTAAAGTATAAAGTAAAGGCTCCGGTGTATAGAGAAGACCTCACCGTTTAAGAAGTAACCATAGAAACGAAGGAACCCACTATTTCTTTTTTGATTTCTTTTATTTACTAGATTTTTGATACCTAGGAAAATACAATTTCTTATTTCTTTCTTATTTCACAGTGAAATATCTAATAAAAAAAAAAGAAAAAATCGTGGTCGGGAAGGTTAGAGTAGCCAAAGCCATTGGAATTTTGATTTTATACATTGGAAAAATCCGTTTTGTTATTAATAGACTAGGAAGGGGGAAAAGAATAACTGAAAGAAAGGCAATCAATTAGTTATTCGTCAAAGTTTCATTTATTCAATGACCAGAATTAAACGGGGATATATAGCTCGGAGACGTAGAACAAAAATTCGTTTATTTGCATCAAGCTTTCGAGGGGCTCATTCAAGGCTTACTCGAACTATTACTCAACAGAAAATAAGAGCTTTAGTTTCGGCTCATCGGGATAGGGATAGGAAAAAGAGAGATTTTCGTCGTTTGTGGATCACTCGGATAAACGCAGTAATTCGCGAAAGGGGAGTATCCTATAGTTATAGTAGATTAATACACGATCTGTACAAGAGACAGTTGCTTCTTAACCGTAAAATACTTGCACAAATAGCTATATCAAATAGGAATTGTCTTTATATGATTTCGAACGAAATCATAAAGGAAGTAGATTGGAAAGAATCCACCAGAATAATTTAAATGGAGTTCCCCGGAGAATGAACTCCGGGAAGGTAGAGTAGAAATTAGTATGAGAAAATATGCTAAAGTAGTCAAAATGAATGAACACGTTCAATTCAATAAAAAAAGAAATCTTTTTTTCCGATTCATTTTTTTTCTTACGACACGATACTCAAATCTAGATTCACTCAAATCTAGATTCTTGTAATTATGATTCAAGTGAAGAAAAAATAAGCCTATTTATTTCGGGCTTTAAAACCAGTAGTTCTAGCGGTCGACTCGGTTCTTTCAAATTGTTTCTCATTATTGAGAAAAGGTAACAAAGATAAAATACGAGCTTGTTTTATAGCAAGAGTAATTAATCGTTGTTGTTTCAAGGTCAATCTATT